TTCATTCCGTGTTGCATTAGAAACTTATTATTATACGAGATTATACGAAAATGAATCCTTCCTAGGAGGGAACAAATATTTCTCTTTTCGATGAGAGTTTGTACACAACATGGGAGAAACCTATCTTCTATTTATAATAATTGAAGAAAAGGTTCCATCATATCATATATAGTGAATTGATACTCCCGATTCCCACAAAATCATTTCTTTCGTTCAATAGTTACTCGTTATTAGTTAATAATCCTAGTGATTGGATCTATATGCGTATTCCGATAGGAAATGAAATAGTAAAATGATTTTTCGTCGAATGACTATTCATTTATTGTATTTTCAAATAGGGGGCAGGAAGGATCTATGGGAAAATGGTGGTTCAATTCAATGTTGTCTAACGAGGAGTTAGAACACAGGTGTGGGCTAGGTAAATCAATGGACAGTCTTGGTCGTCCTGTTGGAAATACCAGTGGAAGTGAAGATCCCATTCTAAATGATACGAATAAAAACAATCATAATCATGGTTGGCGCGAAAGTAATAGTTGCAGTAATGTTGATCATTTTTTCGGTGTCAGAGACATTTGGAGTTTCATCTCTGATGACACTTTTTTAGTTAGGGATAGTAATGGTAACAGTTATTCCGTATATTTTGATATTGAAAATCGGGTTTTTGAGATTGACAATGATAGTTCTTTTCTGAGTGAACTAGAAACTGCTTTTTCTAGTTATCTGAATAGCGGGTCTAAGAGTGACAATCGCTACTATGATCATTATATGTATGATACTACGTATAGTTGGAATAATCACATTAATAGTTGCATTGATAGTTATCTTCGTTCTGAAATCAGTATTAATAAGTACATTTCGAGTGGTAGCGACAATCCCATTTACAGTTATATTTATAGTTACATTTGTAGTGGTGAAAGTGTAAGTGATAGTGACAGGGGGAGTTCTAGTATAAGAACTGGCGGTAATGGCAGTGATTTCAATATAAGAGGAAGATCTAATGATTTCGATGGAAATAAAAAATACAGACATTTATGGGTTCAATGCGAAAATTGTTATGGATTAAATTATAAGAAATTTTTTAGGTCAAAAATGAATATTTGTGAACAATGTGGATATCATTTGAAAATGGGTAGTTCAGATAGAATCGAACTTTCGGTTGATTCGGGCACTTGGGATCCTATGGACGAAGACATGGTCTCTATTGACCCCATTGAATTTCACTCGGAAGAGGAACCTTATAGAGATCGTATCAATTCGTATCAAAGAAAGACAGGTTTAACTGAGGCTGTTCAAACAGGCATAGGTCAACTAAATGGGATTCCCATAGCCATTGGGGTTATGGATTTTCAGTTCATGGGGGGTAGTATGGGATCCGTAGTAGGCGAGAAAATCACCCGGTTGATCGAATATGCTGCTAATAGATCTCTACCTGTTATTATGGTGTGTGCTTCTGGAGGAGCACGCATGCAAGAAGGAAGTTTGAGTTTGATGCAAATGGCTAAAATATCTTCCGCTTTATATGATTATCAATTCAATAAAAAGTTATTCTATGTATCAATCCTTACATCTCCTACAACCGGCGGAGTAACGGCCAGTTTTGGTATGTTGGGAGATATTATTATTGCTGAACCCAATGCCTACATTGCATTTGCGGGGAAAAGAGTAATTGAACAAACATTGAATAAGACAGTACCTGACGGTTCACAAGCAGCTGAGTATTTATTCCATAAGGGCTTATTTGATCCAATCGTACCACGTAATCCTTTAAAAGGTGTTCTGAGTGAATTATTTCAGCTACACGGTTTCTTTCCCTTGAATCAAAATTCAAGTAGAGCGCTAGGCTCAGTTATTTGTAGCGAACTTTAGTTCATCGGAATCAAAGTCAAAATAAGAAGAGTGGAGTTTTCTTTGGTAACATAACTTCTATAGGAAGTTTCGGATAATTACTTTTTTTGATGCAGATTTTTTATCCTACCCCTATTCATGATTAGTAATCAGGAACCCCCTATCAGGAGGAAAAGAGTGAATTCTTCCTTCCGCGGAATGGAATTGGGAAAAAAAATCAAAAGAATTTCATGTTCCCTTCTTTCATATTAATATATATCGTATTAATATATATAGAATAATTCAAATCTATAAGGGAAGTGTTGCATATTTTTATATCTCCCGAGGACCTACACTTTTGACTATGAATTCCTGTTGGATCGGATTCTAACAAATCCTTAGGAAACTCGTAAGAAACTCTTTATTAGAAGATAAGGGCGGTAGAACAAGAATAATAAAGCGGATTATCATCCATCTATTTCTTGTAGAAAGGTGAATAGATACACTTATTTAGCTCTACATTCCTTGCACTTATTATATACTTAATAATACTTATAATAGATATACTTATCATAAGATAAGATATCTTTATAACAGGTACAAATATTAAATCGAGGCACCCATTCTATGACAGATTTCAATTTACCCTCTATTTTTGTGCCTTTAGTGGGCTTAGTGTTTCCAGCAATTGCAATGGCTTCTTTATCTCTTCATGTTCAAAAAAACAAGATTGTTTAGACCTGATAGGACAAAATTTCATCAATTTATTTCAACACTTGGACTTGGATCATAATAGGGATATCCATTTAGTGGAATATGATACGACATGTGGCCCCCTCCGGGCACAAATAAAAAAGTGATTATACATGCGGATACATTATATATGGATAAATGCATGTATATGGGGGGATAGCTGTTTTAAAATGGATCAGAGCGGATATCTGAAATAGAAAGTTAACGTATCTATATTATGTAGATATACATAGTGGTGGTATTATACGAAGGGGATGTTATTATTTTATATCTAACCAATTCGATGAATTACTCCTAATAGTTCGCGTCATAATAGTGCTAGTTGATGAGAGTTACTTCGGGAGCAAAATAAAAAAAGTAAAATCAAATTCATTTGGCTTATTCTCTTCTCTCAATTCCAATAGGATGCAACTGAATCTAGTATGAACTATCGATCAGAACGTATATGGATAGAACTTATAACGGGGTCTCGAAAAACCAGTAATTTCTGCTGGGCCTGTATCCTTTTTTTAGGTTCACTAGGATTCTTATTGGTTGGAACTTCCAGTTATCTTGGTAGGAATCTGATATCTTTATTCCCGTCTCAGCAAATCATTTTTTTTCCCCAAGGAATCGTGATGTCTTTCTATGGGATCGCAGGTCTGTTCATTAGTTCCTATTTGTGGTGCACAATTTCGTGGAATGTAGGTAGCGGTTATGATCGATTCGATAGAAAAGAAGGAATAGTGTGTATTTTTCGTTGGGGATTTCCTGGAATAAATCGTCGCATCTTCCTTCGATTCCTTATGAGAGAGATTCAATCGATCAGAATGGAAGTTAAAGAGGGTCTTTATCCTCGACGTGTCCTTTATATGGAAATCAGAGGCCAGGGCGCCATTCCCTTGACCCGTACTGACGAAAATTTGACTCCACGAGAAATTGAACAAAAAGCTGCTGAATTGGCCTATTTCTTGCGCGTGCCAATTGAAGTATTTTGAAATGAAGGGAATGAATGCTTTCTCAGCATGAGGGAAGGGACCCAGGAACCCCCTTTTAAATATAACTGAAGCTTCTTCGGAACGTTCATTCGAGCAAAACATGTTAGATTCTATTTCCCCCGTTCCGTTGGTAATCCTTCTGTGGCCCATAGAATAAAGCAGGCGGACGTATACGGAACAACCATAATAAGAAGCAATTTTGATCGACCAAAACTCCTTTTTCTGCATATAGAACTCAATTCTACTAGTAACAAGTCTAATAAGTATGTATTCATCACACATATCAGAGCATTTCGGAATACATAATTTATCTTTTTAGGACCAATACTTTGGATTAATACATTAGATACAGATGTATCATATCCCGTTAATTATCTTTCTTTTGTCAATCGATGTTTCTTTTTTGATCCTTTCTTTAGCTCCTGGATAACCAAACGTTTAGATCTCTCATAACTATCCAATTTCTCTCTCGTTTTGTCACCTATTTCGGATTTCATCATTAATATTTTTCAGAAATATCCCCTCAATTATTCCCGGGTCGTGGGTAGCCAGTGAAAATTTCGAAAAAATAATTGAGGGGAGTTCTTTCGTCTCGAAATCAAAATAATATTCATTATTTCAAGCGGTTCTTTTGGGCATTCATCGAAAGAACAAATGAAGATAGAATTGGTTCGAATTTGACCAACTGAGATATCTGGGAAAAGTATTTGATTATTTCTTCATTCGAAACGGGCCCTTATTCTATTTCTATTTCTATATTCTTTCTAGATCCAAGGACTAAACAATTCAAAAAAAAAAGGAATAGATCCATAGGTTCCATACCTTGTTATAGAACTCATGCTTCATAGAAATATCGGATCAGATAGAGTCGGCGAATGAAGCGGGTTCATTAACAATTCACAGATGAAAAGTGTCAAAAAAGAAAGCATTGACTCCCCTCCCGTATCTTGCATCTATAGTCTTTTTGCCCTGGTGGATCTCTCTCTCATTTAATAAAAGTCTGGAACCTTGGGTTACTAATTGGTGGAATACCGGACAATCCGAAACTTTTTTGAATGATATTCAAGAAAAGAACGTTCTAGAAAGATTCGTAGAATTAGAACAACTATTCCTGTTGGATGAAATGATAAAAGAGTACCCGGAGACACAGATACAAAAGCTTCGTATAGGAATCCACAAAGAGACGATGCAATTGGTCAAAATGCACAACGAAGATCATATCCATATCATTTTGGATTTCTCGACAAATATAATCTGTTTTGCTATTCTAAGTGGTTATTCTATTCTGGGTAATGAAGAACTTGTCATTCTGAATTCTTGGGTTCAGGAATTCCTCTATAACTTAAGCGACACAATAAAGGCTTTTTCTATTCTTTTATTAACTGATTTATGTATCGGATTCCACTCACCCCGGGGGTGGGAACTAATGATTGGTTCGGTCTACAAAGATTTTGGATTTGCTCATAACGATCAAATTATATCTGGTCTTGTTTCCACTTTTCCAGTCATTCTAGATACAATTTTGAAATATTGGATCTTCCATTATTTAAATCGTGTATCTCCTTCACTTGTAGTGATTTATCATTCAATGAATGAATGAAGAACTCATTTGATCTGCTGATATCAATCAAATCATGATGCTACTTCGTACATAAACAAACTGTTTTGAAGCTTACTCACTCTTTATACTTCTACCCGCCCAGGGGGTTCCTACTATACTTCAGTACAATTATTCCAGTACAATGGCAGAATCATGGATAGGGAACTATGCTAGCTACCTACCTAATTTATTGTAGAAATTTCCGGGATCAATTATTGGACCATGCAAAATAGAAATACCTTTTCCTGGGTAAAGAAAGAGATGACTCGATTCATTTCCGTATTGATCATGATATATGTAATAACTCGGACATCTATTTCAAATGCATATCCTATTTTTGCGCAGCAGGGTTATGAAAATCCACGAGAAGCAACCGGTCGTATTGTATGTGCCAATTGCCATTTAGCTAATAAGCCCGTGGATATTGAGGTTCCACAAGCTGTGCTTCCTGATACTGTATTTGAAGCAGTTGTTAGAATCCCTTATGATATGCAAATGAAACAAGTTCTTGCTAATGGTAAAAAGGGGGCTTTGAATGTGGGGGCTGTCCTTATTTTACCCGAGGGATTCGAATTAGCTCCCCCCGATCGTATTTCTCCCGAGCTGAAAGAAAAGATGGGCAATCTGTCTTTTCAGAGCTATCGCCCCACTAAAAGAAATATTCTTGTAGTGGGTCCTGTTCCTGGTCAGAAATATAGTGAAATCGTCTTTCCCATTCTTTCTCCGGACCCTTCTACTAAGAAAGACGTTCACTTCTTAAAATATCCCATATACGTAGGCGGGAACAGGGGAAGGGGTCAGATTTATCCCGACGGGAGCAAAAGTAACAATACAGTCTATAATGCTACAGCAGCAGGTATAGTAAGCAGAATAGTACGTAAAGAAAAAGGGGGATATGAAATAAGCATAGCCGATGCATCGGATGGACACCAAGTGGTTGATATTATACCTCCAGGACCAGAACTTCTTGTTTCAGAGGGTGAATCCATCAAGCTTGATCAGCCATTAACGAGTAATCCCAATGTGGGTGGATTTGGTCAGGGAGATGCAGAAATAGTACTTCAAGATCCATTACGTGTCCAAGGTTTGTTGTTCTTCTTGGCATCTGTTATCCTAGCACAAATCTTTTTGGTTCTCAAAAAGAAACAGTTTGAGAAGGTTCAATTGTCCGAAATGAATTTCTAGATCCACGGATTCATCAAGTTGATAAAAAGGGCCGAATTATTGTTGATCAATGCAATTATGTATGATCCAAAAAAATATGGAAAGCCCCTTGTCTTGCTTTGTTTATCCTGCTTTTCTGCGAGATGCCGGGAATTGCTTGTATCCCATTCCCAGTAATAGTATGTATATTGCGAAGAAGACTACTTGACCCCCCCCCTTTTTATTTTTTTTTTTTCAATCCAAATTGGAGCGGTGTGACGCTTCTTATTGCCAGATTGTAAATGCCATGGAATGCATCAATAGTTTTTTCTATCTAATAGAATCGAATTCTAATAGACAATAGGCGGCATAACATTAAGTAGGAAGAGAATACGCGGCAAGGGATAAATGAAAGAATGATTCTGGGAGGGATTACTTGTCTTCCTAATTTTCGACACAAGAAAAGGAATTTTCCGCCCTTTTCTTGTGTCGAAATAATAATGATTCTTGATCTTGTTCGTCAAAGATTACTGTTTTCTTTTCCAGGTCTATCGGAACCTCTTTCTTTAGATTCATAAGAAGTGGCGGACAAACAAAAAAGGGGGATGGCTTAGTAAACAAATAGAACTTCTTCAACGAACTTATAAAATTTCAAGTAAAAAAAAAATAAAATTTTAAGATGAGATAATAAATAAGGATTTGGATATGTGCAAAAATCCAAGATTTTCCCCTTTCAACCGGAACATTAAGAGTCTTTTTTTACTTGATGAAATTTGATTTTTATAGAATTTTTATAGAATAGAGTAGAGTAAGGTTCAATTAAATTAGTATAGAAATGGTTTGCAGGATGTCTCATCTGTAGAAATCCTGTGTCATCCAAAAAATCAATTGATTCCTTCTTTCTTCTTGTTTCGGAAGGGGCCCTCATACTATGGCGGAACAGATACTATGAATCAATCAAGGGATTCCATTTTTCAAAAACATCATCAGAAACAAAGCATCCTTTTATCATTTCTATGAATCTAATATTATGATTATGTTGACTGGATGAATTTCCAACTTTTTTTATGTTATGGAATAGATCAAACAAAACCTTACCCGAAGAGTAAGAACTCAATAGGACCTTACCCCCCGAATCAGACAAAGAGGGGTAAGGTCCTATTGAGTTCTTACTTTTTCATGTCTACAATCCGGCTCATCCGA